AGCAAAATTAAATATATAGAATATAGTTGAAATTATCTTATCTCATTCGGAAGGACCTCGTTTCATAATTATCAATGACTGTTTATGTCTCTAGCACGACCACTTGAAGAAATGTGGAGGGAAGTGGGTTAAATGGCCGATACTACTGGAAGGATTCCTCTTTGGATAATAGGTACTGTAGCTGGTATTCTTGTGATCGGTTTAATAGGTATTTTCTTTTATGGTTCATATTCTGGATTGGGCTCATCGCTATAGTAATTGGATGAACCGAGAGCTATATATGTATATATGAAAGTAAAAGTATAAGAACTCAACGGGACCTTCCTTCCCCCTCGACTTAGACAAACAAAGAAGGGGGAGGTCCCATTAATCATAATTTTTTTGTCTTTTTTTTCGTATAAATGAGAAAAGAACCCCCTTTCTATTTTTTGAAAATATAGATTTGGTCATTCAGACAGAATACCTATTTATCGATAGTACTAATTGACCTGTTAAAGGGCTTTTTTGGACACAATAGACTCTATTTTTTTTTTTCTAGATCAAATGCAAGAAGTTCCATTTGTTCAATAAATTTTATTATCTCATAATAAAATAAAACGAAAAATTTTAATTTATCCCTAAGTATTTGACTAAATGAATCAAGATTCATTATTATTTTGACACACGACAAGTAAAGTATGCGTAAAATGCCTTGTCGTGTTTCAAATACCAGGAAAGCGGGGAATCCCCCCCAGAATTCTTTGTTCCTTTCATTTATCTTTTTTGTTATATTCCCCGCTTAGTCTCGTATATAGTCGAATTTTATTCTCGAATAACAAACTTTTGATACACTCTATGACATTGAAATATGATAACAGTAACATCATTCCAACCAATTTAGATTGAAAAAGAAAAAAGTTACAAAGTTACATGGTTTTCTTCGCAATAGTTATATTATAACTAATGCTGTAGTACAAGTCATTACAGACTTCTTGTAAACGTAGAAAAATAATAAAAAAACCTTTTCATATTCATAATTTTTTTATCGATCATCTAAAATTGTCAAAGAATTCGCAATAAGACTTTTTTGTTCTTGTTACGAGTTTGATGTTGATAAATACACGAATCTAGAAATTCATTTCGGACAATTGAACCTTCTCGAACTGTTTCTTTTTAAGAACCAAAAAAATTTGTGCCAAAATAACAGATGCAAAGAAGAACAAAAGACCTTGTACGCGTAATGGGTCTTGAAGGACTATTTCTGCGTCGCCCTGACCAAACCCGCCCACATTAGGATTACTTGTTAATGGTTGATCAAGTTTGAGAAATTCACCCTCTGAAACAAGAAGCTCCGGTCCTGGAGGGATAATCTCAACCACCTCACGTCCATCTAAGGTATCCACTGTGGTTATTTCGTATCCGCCTTTTTCTTTTCGTAAAATTTGCTTTACTATACCTGCTGCTGTGGCATTATAAACTGTATTATTACTCTTGCTTCCGTCAGGATAAATCTGACCTCTTCCTCTGTTACCGCCTACATATATCGGATATTTTAAGAAGTGAGTATCTTTTTTAGTAGCAGGGTCCGGGGAAAGAATAGGAAAGGCGATTTCGCTATATTTTTGCCCGGAAACAGGACCTATCACAAGAATATTTTTTTTATTGGGACGGTAGCTCTGAAAAGAAAGATTTCTGATCTTTTCGTTCATCTCTGGAGAAATACGATCAGGCGGAGCTAATTCAAACCCCTCAGGTAAAATGAGAACAGCCCCTACATTCAACCCCCCTTTCTTGCCATTAGCAAGAACTTGTTTTAATTTCATATCATAAGGAATTCGAATAACTGCTTCAAATACAGTATCGGGAAGGATCGCTTGGGGAACCTCAATATCCACGGGCTTATTAGCTAAATGGCAATTGGCACAGACAATACGCCCAGTAGCTTCTCGTGGATTTTCATAACCTTGCTGCGCAAAAATGGGATATCCATTTGAACTTGAGGGCCGAGTCATTATATATATCATGAGTGATGCGGAAATGGATCGAGTAATCTGTTCTTTTAGCCAAGAAAAAGTATTTATAGTTTGCATTTGCATAGTCCAATCATTCATCCCGAAAATTTATACAATAAGTTGGGTAGGTTGCTAGTATAGTTTCCTATCCGCGATTCTGCTATTTACTTTATTACTTTAACTAAAACTTAAATTAAATCCGGGTAAAAATGGAAAGATTTGGATTTATATCCCTTTATTTCTTTTCAGTCATTCATTGAATGATAAATTACTACAAGTGACGGGGATACACGATTTAAATAGTGGAAAATCCAATATTTCAAAATTGTATCTAGAATAACTGGAAACGTAGAAACAAGACCTGATATAATTTGATCATTATGAGGAAATCCAAAATTTTGGTAGATAAAGCCAATCATTAGTTCCCAACCATGGGGCGAATGAAATCCGATACATAAATCAGTTAATAACAGAATAGAAAAAGCTTTTATTGTGTCACTTAAGTTATATAGGAATTCTTTAACCCAAGAATTAAGAAGAATAAGTTCTTTATTTCCCAAAATAGAATAACCACTTAGAATAAGGAAACATATTATATTTGTCGAAAATTGCAAAATCATATGCATAGAGTCCTCATTGTACATCTTGATCAATTGAATCGTTTCGTTGTGGATTCCTATACGAAGTTTTTGTAGATGTGTTTCTGAGTATTCCTTTACCATTTCATCCAACAAGCGTAGCTCTTCTAATTCGATCAATTTTTTTAGAAAACTCTTTTCTTGAATATCGCTCAAAAAAGTTTCTGATTGCTTAGTATTCCACCAACTAGTAAACCAGGATTCCAGACTTTTTTGAAATGATAGCACGATCCACCAGGGTAAAAAGACTATCGATACAAGATATAGAAAAGCAATAAATGCTTTCTTTTTTTCCATTTTTTTCATCTATAAATTGTTTATGAACTCTTCGCATTCGTCGACTCTATGCGATCTAATAGTTTTATCAAACCTGAAGTTATTAGAAGTTATTATAAGTATCCAATCCATGAAATTTTTTTTAGTCCTTGAATCTTTAATTTAAAAAATAATTATAAAAACTCCAATTGGTTGGTTATTAAAGCGAACAAAATAAAAGATTTTAAAAAATAAAACATTGACATGATTTTTTTGTATTAACCTATCAATTCCAAACACTGAAAAAAAAAAAAAGAATCCATTCTGATAAGGTAGGTATACCCTCGAAAAAGAGTATTGTAGAGTTTTTATTTGACTCCGAGTTAAGAAAGTATTTCTCATTTTAAAATACTTCAATTGGTACACGCAAGAAATAGGCTAATTCAGCAGCTTTTTGTTCAATTTCTCGTGGAGTCAAGTTTTCATCCGTACGGGTCAAGGGAATGGCCCCCTGCCCTCTTATTTCCAGATAAAGGACACGACGAGTATAAATACCCTCTTTAAGTTCTATTCTAATAGACTGAATATCTTTTATAAGAAATCGGAGGCAGATGCGACGATTTTTTCCAGGAAATCCCCGGCGAACAATACATACTATCCCTTCTTTTTTATCGAAAAAATCATAACCACTACCTACATTCAACGAAATTGTACACCACAAATAGGAGCTAATAAAGAGGCCTGCGATTCCATAGAAAGACATCACGAGCCCTTGTGGAAAAAAAAGAATTTGCTGAGGGGGAAATAAAGATATAAAATTCCTACCAAGATAGCTAGAAATTCCAACCAATACAAATCCTAATGAACCTAACAAAAGGATAAAGGCCCAGCCGAAATTACTTATTTTTCGAGATCCTGTTATAAGTTCTATCCATATACATTCTGATCGCCAATTCATCATAGATCTGATTCCATTTTAATTAAAAGAATACCCCAAAGTATAAAGTATTTCGACTTTCATTACTTTACTTTGTTATGTTTCCGGCGTAACTCTCATCAACTAGTAATATATCTGATGTGAAGCTTGACTTTCACTTTTTTTTAGTTTAAGAGTAATTCATCAAATTAGTTATAAAAATTATACCCCTATGCCATGTTTCCACATGCATAAGGGTTCTTTCAGTTATGTTCGTAAAAACCACGTAGTATAGCATTTTGCTAAATAGATATATGTGTTATGATTCAAGCCTAAGTTAAAAAAAAAATTTTGGACTACAGGACTTAAACAATCTTGTTTTTTTGAACATGCAGAAATAAGGAAGCCATTGCAATTGCCGGAAAGACTAGGCCGACTAAAGGCACAAGAATAGAGGGAAAGTTAATAGTTGTCATAGAATGGGTACCTCGATCTACTATATTGTACCTGTTTGTTATATTTTTTGTTGTTATTATGTTATTATATTAATTAATTTATTAGAATTCTAATTAATTCTTCATATAGCTATAAGAATCCACTAAATCTAATTTTTTAGCTTTCTTCTTTCTTTTGTTTCTACAGAATTCAAAAAATTCGAATCGGATCCAAGAGGTTTTTTAATAAGAATTTCCAGAAAAAAATTTCTAAAGATACAAAAATTTTTTTTAGTTTACTAATTTCATAGTAAAGAAAAGGAAGATATTTTTCTTTTATCTTGTTGATAGAGTTTTACTAACTAATTAGTAAACAATCAAAAAGAAGAGATCGAATTATTTCAATTTTTTCTATTCTATATTCTCTTCCAAAATTGAAAGTGTCACCAAGAAAAAAATACCACTCTTTCGCTTTTTTTTTCTGATAAAAAACTTTTGAACATAAAGAATTGACTTTAATTCTCGACTTTTTTTTTTATTTTTTTTTTTACAGTAAAAAAAGCATGTAGCTGAAATAATTCACTTAGAACGCCTTTTAAAAGATTGCGTGGTACGATTGGATCAAATAAACCCTTATGGAATAAATATTCGGCTGCTTGTGAACCCTCGGGTACTGTTTTATTCAATGTTTGTTCAATTACTCTTTTACCGGCAAATGCAATGTAAGCGTTGGGTTCGGCAATAATAATATCCCCTAACATACCAA